GGATATCTTGCTCTGAATACACTCCAAAAAAGGACTAGATTGTGTAATGATAAAACTAAAAAAGAGTACTTACCTAAAATATATGATCCCTTATTGAGTGGGTCATACCGCGGAAAAATCCAATTTTTTTTTTCACCCTCAATTTTAAATAAAACTTCCATAAAAAATTCTATAGAGATGGTTTGGATAAATAAAATTCATCTTTTTCTTCTTATTACTAATTATCAAAAATTCGAACCAAAAACAGATGTAAAATCATTTTCAACAGAAATTGCTTATTTCTTAAACTTAATTAATGAATTTGCCGGAAAATCAAGATCGAGTTTAAATTTTAAGGAACTCTCTTTATTTCCAGATCACAAAGAAGAAAAAATGGATTTAGAAAATCGAATAAAAATTTTCAAATTTTTATTTGATACAGTTATCGCGAATTCAAAAAATAAAACAATTAGAAATAATTCTATTGGAATAAAAGAAATAAGTAAACAAGTTCCTCGATGGTCATATAAATTAATTGACGATTTGGAACAACAAGAGGGAGAAAATGAAGAAAATGAAGAAAACATGGCGGAAGATCATGAAATTCGTTCACGAAAAGCCAAACGTGTAGTGATTTTTACTGATAATCAACAAAATACTGAGACTTATAATAATACCAAAGATACAACGAATTCTGATCAAATAGACAAAGTGACTTTGATACGTTATTCACAACAATCGGACTTTCGTCGAGACATAATAAAAGGATCTATGCGAGCACAAAGACGCAAAATACCTATATTGGAACTGTTTCAAGCAAATGTGCATTCCCCCCTTTTTTTGGACAGAATAGACAAATCCCTTGTTTTTTCTTTTGATATTTCCGAACTAATGAAAACAATGTTTATAAATTGGACGTGTAAAAACGCAGAATTCACAATTTCGGATTCTACTTATACAGAGAAAAAACAAAAAGAAAGTAAAAAAAAAGAAGACGACAAAAGAGAGGAAAAAGCTCGGATAGAAATAGCCGAAGCCTGGGATAGCATTCTTTTTGCTCAAGCAATAAGAGGGTGTGTTTTAGTAACCCAGTCGATTCTTAGAAAATATATTATATTAACTTTTTTAATAATAACTAAAAATATCATTCGTATACTACTTTTTCAAATTCCCGAATGGTCTGAGGATTTTAAAGATTGGAGTAGAGAAATGCATGTTAAATGCACTTATAATGGAGTTCAATTATCCGAAAAAGAATTTCCAAAAAACTGGTTAACAGACGGGATTCAAATAAAGATCCTATTTCCTTTTCGTCTAAAACCTTGGCACAGATCTAAGTTAAAACTCCCTCCCAAAGATCCAATGAAAAAGAAAACACAAAAACGGATTTTTGTTTTTTTAACAGTTTGGGGAATGGAAGTTGAATTGCCTTTTGGTTCTCCCCGAAAACGGCTTTCCCTCTTTGAACCCATCTTTAAAAAACTCGAAAAAAAAATTCGAAAAATAAAAAAAAAAGGTTTTCGAGTTCTAACAATTTTAGAAGAAAGAAGAAAATTTTTTCTAAAATTATCAAAAGAAAAAAAAATTGGGTTATCAAAAACATTTTTTTTCGAAAAGAAAAAAGAAATAATAAACAAATTTTCAAAATCAAAAAGAAATGCAAATTTATTATCTGGATTTATAAAAGTATATGAATTGAATGAAACTAAAAAAGAAAAAAATTCAATAATCGATAACAATAATGGAACGATTCAAAAATTGTCTACTCCAACTCGATCTATGGCTTGGACAAATTATTCACTAACAGAAAAAAAAATGAAAGATCTTTCTTCTAGAAGAAAGATAATCATAAATCAAATAGAAAAAATGAAAAAAGAAAAGGAAACAAAAATTATAACCTCAAAAATACATATTAATCCTAACAAAATAAGTTATAATGTTAAAAAATTAAAATCATCAAAAAATATTTCACAGATACAGATATTAAAAAGGGGAAATGCTCGATTAGTGCGTAAATTCCATTTTTTTATAAAAATTTTGATTCAAAGGATATACATAGATATCTTTTTAAGTATCATTAATATTCCGAGGATCAATGCACAGCTTTTTCTTGAATCAACAAAAAAATTATTACTAAATATGTTTGCAATAATGAAAAAAAAATCACAAAAAATTGATAAAACAAAGCAAAATACAATTCACTTTCTTTCGATTATGATTATAAAAAAGTTACTTAATAATAGTAATATTGCTGTTATTAATAACAATTCACAGATTTTTTGTGATATATCCTCCTTGTCACAAACATATGTATTTTACAAATTATCACAAATCCAAATTATTAATTTATATAAGTTACGATCTATCCTTCAATATCATGGCCTTTTTCTTAAGAATGAGATAAAGGATTATTTTAGAGCCCAAGGGATATTTAATTCCAAATTAAAAGATAAAAATTTTCAAAATTTCGTAATAAATCAATGGAAAAACTGGTTAAGGGGTCATTATCAATATAAATATGATTTAACTCAGATTAGATGGTCTAGATTAATATCACAAAAATGGCGAAATAGAATCAAGCAACACCATATGGTTCAAAATAAAAAATTTAATAAATTCAATTTATATGAAAAAGACCAATTAAATGAAAAAAGACCAATTAATTCATTACGAAAAAAAAATGATAATGATTTTGCGGCAGATTCATTACCGAATCAAAAAAAGAATTTTCAAAAACACTGTAGATATAATCTTTTATCATATAAATCCATTAATTATGAAAATAAGAAGAACTCATATATTTACGGATTCCCATTACAAGTAAATAAACAAGAGATTTCTTATAATTACAACACAAATAAAAGCAAATTATTTGACATGTTGGAAAGTATTCCTATCAATAATTATCTAGGGGAAGATGATATTAGCGATATGGAGAAAAGCCCGACTAGAAAATATTTGGATTGGAGAATTCTCGATTTTTGTCTTAGAAAAAAGGTCGATATTGAGTCCTGGATTGATATCGGAAGCAAAGAAAAAAAAAATACTAAGACTAGGACTAATAAGTATCAAATAATTGATAAAATCGATAAGAAAAATCTTCTTTTTCTTACAATTCACCAAGATCAAGAAGTCAATTCATCCAATCAAAAAAAAAACCTTTTTGATTGGCTGGGAATGAATGAAGAAATACAAAATCGTCTCATATCCAATTTTGAACTTTGGTTCTTTCGAAAATTTGTGATACTTTATAACACATATAAGATAAAACCATGGGCAATACCCATCCAATTTCTTCTTTTCAATTTTCATAGAAATGAAAATGTTAGTAAAAATACTAAAATCAACGAGAAGAAAAACGGCGATCTTTTTATATCATCGAATGAAAAAAAATTCATTGAATTAGAGAATCGAAATCACGAAGAAAAAGAATCCAAAGACAAAATGGACTTTGGATCAGTTTTCGCAAATCAAGAAAAAAATATTGAAGAAGATTATATGGGATTAGATATGAAAAAACATAGAAATAAAAAACAAAACAAAAGTCATACGGAAGTAGAGCTTGATTTCTTCCTAAAACGGTATTTATGTTTTCAATTAAGATGGAATGATTCTTTAAATGAAAAAATAATCAATAATATCAAAGTATATTGTCTCCTGCTTAGACTGACAAATCCACGAGAAATTCTTATATCTTCTATTCAAAGACAAGAAATAAGTCTGAATATTCTGATGGTTCAGAAGGATTTAACTCTTACTGAATTGATGAAAAAGGGAATATTTATTATCGAACCTGTTCGTTTGTCAGTAAAAAATAATGGACAATTTCTTTTGTATCAAACGGTAGGTATCTTATTAGTTCATAAGAACAAACAACAAATTAATCAAAAATACAGAGAAAAAATCTATATTGATAAAAAGAATTTTACCGAACCTATTGAAAGACATCAAAGTCTAATTGGCAATAGAGACAAAAATGATTATGATTTACTTGTTCCTGAAAATATTTTATTCCCTAAACGTCGTAGAGAATTAAGAATTCTAACTTCTTTCAATTTTAAAAACCAAAATGATATTCATAAAAATGATATTCATATAAATACAGAAATTTTCAACGTTAATAAAATAAAAAACTGTGGTCCTATTTTGGATAAAAGTAAACATTTTGATAGAGATAAAAATAAACTAATTAAATTCAAATTTTTTCTTTGGCCCCATTTTCGATTAGAAGATTTAGCTTGTATGAATCGCTATTGGTTTGATACTAATAATGCCAGTTGCTTCAGTATGGTAAGAATATATATATATCCACGGGCGCAATTTTAGTTTTAGTAAAGGTGCATTTTTCATTTTTCATATATATCCCATAGCATATCTAATCGAGTATATGAAAACAAGGAGATGGGCACGTTATTTTTTTACACTCCATATTCATATGGAATTCAATCATGTATTAATTAGATCTAGAAACGAATCTTTTTACTTTCAATTCCATTTTAGATAGAATTTTTTTCTCTTTTGGAAACGAAAAAATATACCATCCTTTTTGTATCTATAACTGAATAAAAAAAAATGGAATTGATTAAGGATAAATTGGATTTGACAAGATTTTGAATTATTAACAAAGAAAGATTATTGTGTATACAAAATTAAAATGAACTGACATTATTATTTATTAATACATTTTCTATTATTACTGATTAATAAAAAATATCTTAAACTAAAAAAAATAAACTAAAAAAGTACTTTTTTTATGGTAAAAAATTCATTCATTTCGGTTATTTCACAAGAAGAAAAAAACGAAAACAAAGAATCCGTTGAATTTCAAATAGTAAGTTTCACTAATAAGATACGAAGACTTACTTCACATTTGGAATTGCATAGAAAAGACTATTCATCTCAGAGGGGTTTGCGGAAAATTCTAGGAAAACGTCAACGATCGCTGTCTTATTTAGCAAAGAAAAAGAGAGTACGTTATAAAGAATTAATTAGCCGGTTGGATATTCGGGAGTCAAAAATTCGTTAAACTGATAAATTGAGGAGTTTTTTTGAATTATTTGATTTATTAGATCTTGAGATGAATTTCTTTTTGTTTTCAGTAATTCATGGAAGAATAGATCGAGGAAACCCCTATGAATGTACCAGCTATGCGAAAAGACCTTATGATAGTCAATATGGGTCCCCACCACCCATCAATGCATGGTGTTCTTCGACTCATCGTTACTCTAGATGGCGAAGATGTTATTGACTGTGAACCAATATTAGGTTATTTACACAGAGGCATGGAAAAAATTGCGGAAAATCGAACAATTATACAATATTTGCCCTATGTAACACGTTGGGATTATTTGGCTACTATGTTCACAGAAGCAATAACAGTAAATGGCCCAGAACTGTTAGGAAATATTCAAGTGCCTAAAAGAGCTAGCTATATCAGGGTAATTATGTTGGAATTGAGTCGTATAGCTTCTCATTTATTATGGCTTGGCCCTTTTATGGCGGATATTGGGGCACAGACTCCTTTCTTCTATATTTTTAGAGAGAGAGAGTTAGTATATGATTTATTCGAAGCTGCCACTGGTATGAGAATGATGCATAATTATTTTCGTATTGGGGGAGTAGCGGCTGATCTACCTCATGGCTGGATAGATAAATGTTTGGATTTTTGTGATTATTTTTTAACAAGAGTTGCTGAATATCAAAAACTTATTACGCGAAATCCTATTTTTTTAGAACGAGTTGAAGGAGTTGGTATTGTTGGTACAGAGGAAGCAATAAATTGGGGGTTATCAGGACCAATGCTACGAGCTTCCGGAGTACAATGGGATCTTCGTAAAATGGATCGTTATGAGTGTTACGACGAATTTGATTGGGAAGTCCAGTGGCAAAAAGAAGGGGATTCATTAGCTCGTTATTTAGTCCGAATTGGTGAAACGATGGAATCTATAAAAATTATTCAACAGGCTCTGGAAGGAATTCCGGGGGGGCCCTATGAAAATTTAGAAACCCGACGTTTTGATAAAGAAGGGGATCCAGAATGGAACGATTTCGAATATCGATTCATTAGTAAAAGAACTTCTCCTACTTTTGAATTACCGAAACAAGAACTTTATGTGAGAGTCGAAGCTCCAAAAGGAGAATTGGGAATTTTTCTGATAGGGGATCAGAGCGGTTTTCCTTGGAGATGGAAAATTCGCCCCCCGGGTTTTATCAATTTGCAAATTCTTCCTCAATTAGTTAAAAGAATGAAATTGGCTGATATTATGACAATACTAGGTAGTATAGATATCATTATGGGAGAAGTTGATCGTTGAAATGATAATTGATACAACAGAAGTACAAGCTATCAATTCTTTTTCTAGATTAGAATCCTTAAACGAGGTCTATGGACTTCTATGGGCCTTTGTCCCTATTTTGATTCTTGTATTTGGAATCACGATAGGCATACTAGTAATTGTATGGTTAGAAAGAGAAATATCTGCAGGGATACAACAACGTATTGGACCTGAATATGCCGGTCCTTTAGGGGTTCTTCAAGCTCTAGCGGATGGGACAAAACTTCTTTTCAAAGAGAATCTTTTTCCATCTAGGGGAGATACTCGTTTATTCAGTATCGGACCATCCATAGCAGTCATATCAACTTTATTAAGCTATTCAGTAATTCCTTTTGGCTATCACTTTGTTTTAACTGATCTAAATATTGGTGTTTTTTTATGGATTGCCATTTCAAGTATTGCTCCCATTGGACTTCTTATGTCAGGATATGGATCCAATAATAAATATTCTTTTTTAGGTGGTCTACGAGCTGCTGCTCAATCGATTAGTTATGAAATACCATTAAGTCTTTGTGTGTTATCCATATCTCTACGTGTGATTCGTTGAAACATAAATTTTTCCCTATTCTTTTTAGGACTTTTTAGGAAAAGGGCGAAATGAATAGATATCTTCATTTTTTATTCATCATTTGGGTTGATGAACTAAATTGGATAGTTATATGAGTAAAAGAAAACAACTTCGAAATTTGAAGTAAAAAATGGAGACTCATTTCCTATGTACAAGAGTAAAACAGAAAAAAAAAGAAGACCGGTTGCCCCAAGATTGGTTGATTAGTCATCCTGACTTGAAGCGGGCTCAAAAGATCAACCTTGTTGAGTTTTCTTGAGTTTTCACTATCATTTATATGTATTACCATAATTCTAACAGGTGATTAAGCAAAAATGAGTGGATGGTTAGGAATACCAAGATACACAAAGGATTAGTAATAGATTGAAAATTATCTAAATTATCTACAAAGGGTATTTCGGCCTAATTCGGCCTAATAGATAATAGAAAAGTATATTAATTGGGGCTTTAAGTTGGTAGAAATGATCAGGTAGTACTCCCCATGATTCCGATCCAGAGTATGCTCCTACCCACCGATTAAAGAAATAACTATCAGGAACGAAATAATCCTTTCATTTTTTTAATCCCCCTTTTTCTTTTTTTTCAGAAAGAAGAATAGGAACGAAAAAAAAGAAATATTTTTTATTCTTTTTTTCTATATCAATATTCATAAAGATGGAATTCGTGTCATAATTCAGAATATCTAACTTTTTCGTAATCGAAAATGATAGGTTGAAATATCTATTGGTATTTTTATAAGGAATATTTTCCTTTTTACAAAGAGTATTTTATCGAAGGATTTAAGTTATTACTTAAAAAGAAAAATTGAATAAAGGATGAGATCAATTCAGAAGTACTTTTTTATTTTTAGTATTATAACAGATAGAATTTCGTTGCTCGAATTTTGGAACGTCGAAAGATTTGATTTTGATCCTATCTATTCTATAACTATTCTATAATATAAACATTCTATAAATATATCAAAATAAATAATATCAAAATAAATAATACGCTCTGATCCTTAAATTTATTTATAGCTTTCGAGGAGCCGTATGAGGTGAGAATCTCATGTACGGTTCTGTAATAGCGATGGGAACAGTGATGTTATCACCGACTATAATTATCTAACAGTTCAAGTACCGTTGATATAGTTGAGGCACAATCAAAATACGGTTTTTGGGGGTGGAATTTGTGGCGTCAACCTATAGGATTTATCATTTTTTTTATTTCTTCTCTAGCAGAGTGTGAAAGATTGCCTTTTGATTTACCAGAAGCAGAAGAAGAATTAGTAGCAGGCTATCAAACCGAATATTCTGGTATAAAATTTGGTTTATTTTATATTGCTTCCTATCTAAACTTATTAGTTTCTTCATTATTTGTAACAGTTCTTTACTTGGGTGGTTGGAATATCCCTATTTCGTATCTATTCGTTCCTGAGCTTTTTCAAATAAATAAAATAGGTGGAGTCTTTGAAACAACAATAGGTATCTTTATTACATTGGTTAAAACTTATTTGTTCTTGTTCATTCCTATTACAACAAGATGGACTTTACCTAGACTAAGAATGGACCAACTTTTAAATCTTGGATGGAAATTTCTTTTACCTATTTCTCTCGGTAATTTATTATTAACAACCTCTTTCCAACTCCTTTCACTATAAAAGAATAATAAAAAAAAATTTCTAGATTCATGATCTACAAGAGAAAAAACAAACATAAAATTATTCATAAATATTCACCATATGTTTCCTATGGTAACTGGGTTCATGAATTATGGGCAACAAACCATGCAAGCTGCAAGGTACATTGGTCAAGGTTTCATGATTACCTTATCCCATGCAAACCGTTTACCTGTAACGATTCAATATCCTTATGAAAAATTAATCACATCGGAGCGTTTCCGCGGTCGAATCCATTTTGAATTTGATAAATGCATTGCTTGTGAAGTATGTGTTCGGGTATGCCCTATAGATCTACCTGTTGTTGATTGGCAATTGGAAACTGACATTCGAAAGAAACGGTTGCTTAATTACAGTATCGATTTTGGAATCTGTATATTTTGTGGCAACTGTGTTGAGTATTGTCCAACAAATTGTTTATCAATGACTGAAGAATATGAACTTTCTACTTATGATCGTCACGAATTGAATTATAATCAAATTGCTTTAGGTCGTTTACCAATGTCAGTAGTTGACGATTATACAATTCGAACAATTTTGAATTCAACTCAACAAAAAATCAACAAAAAAAAATAGATAAACCACTTTGATTGATTAAAAAGTACAATTATTAAACCAAAATTCACTAAAATTCACTAAAATTCGGCTTTGATCTATCTTTGATCTATTTTGATCTATCTTTGATCTATAAGAGATGGAATGGGATTTCTTTCATTTTTCTTGGTCAATAACTAAAAAAATTACAAATTCCAACTATTGATTTGATTGATTGATGAGAATAGCATCGCGGCTAAATTTGGATTGAAAATCTATTAATATATCTGTAATTTTATCCATAATTTTTTCGATAATAAAATTTTGAATGCCTTTTTCGAGAAAGAATGAGATTAGTACAATAGCTGTACTTATAGTAATCTATACCCCTTAGGGTTTAAAGGGTTTAATTCAATTAAGAACCTATTTATAAATATAAATATTATAAATATAAATATTATTATTATAAATAGAATAAAAAATAAATATAAAAAAATAATAAAAAAATATTCTAAAAATAAAAAAGTTTTTCCTGGTCAAGTCAATAAGGTCATGAAAAAACAATTCCATTTTTTTATCTCTTATTTTACGTGCAATGGATTTGCCTGGACTAATACATGATTTTCTTTTAGTCTTTCTGGGATTAGGTCTTATATTAGGAGGTCTAGGAGTGGTATTATTTACCAATCCAATTTATTCTGCTTTTTCGTTGGGATTTGTTCTTGTTTGTATATCTTTATTCTATATTTTATCAAACTCTCATTTTGTAGCTGCTGCACAGCTCCTTATTTATGTGGGAGCTATAAATGTTTTAATTCTATTTGCCGTGATGTTCATGAATGGTTCAGAATATTACAAAGATTTTAATCTTTGGACTGTTGGAAACGGGGTTACTTCCTTAGTTTGTACAAGCATTTTTATTTCACTAATTACTATTATTTCAGATACATCATGGTACGGGATTATTTGGACTACAAGAACAAATCAGATTATAGAACAAGATTTAATAAGTAATGGGCAACAAATTGGAATTCATTTATCAACAGATTTTTTTCTTCCATTTGACTTTATTTCAGTAATTCTTTTAGTTGCTTTGATAGGTGCGATTGCTGTGGCTCGTCAGTAATAAATCTTTAGAATTAGTAACCGCAATCCAAATTTAACAAATTTCATTTTATGTTATCACATTTTTTTTCCTTCAATTCTATTTAAAGATTATTTATGTATAAACTCTTTTATTTTATTTGATCCATATATTTCTTTGTTCTGTACTTGTGATATTCTTATTCTAGTCAATCCAATTTGTTGATGTTGAATTTTTGTTCATATTGAAAAAAAAATCGAAATTTATAAGGAGTTGGTCAATGATGCTCGAACATGTACTTGTTTTGAGTGCCTATTTATTTTCTATCGGTATCTATGGATTGATCACGAGTCGAAATATGGTTAGAGCCCTTATGTGCCTTGAACTTATACTGAATGCAGTTAATATAAATTTCGTAACATTTTCTGATTTTTTTGATAGTCGCCAACTAAAGGGAAATATTTTTTCAATTTTTGTTATAGCTATCGCAGCCGCTGAAGCAGCTATTGGACCAGCTATTGTTTCATCAATTTATCGTAACAGAAAATCAACCCGTATCAATCAATCGAATTTGTTGAATAAGTAGTATTAATCATATAGAATATAATTTTCATATTCATTAATTCGAGTTGGCATGTATGATACGTAGTAACTTATCCGATCATGTTTGCAAAAACGTAAGAAATAAAAGTATCTTGGCTCTACTCTATCTCATGAGTCGATCTAGAATTGAATAGGAAAATTCTGCTAAATCATTGATTCGTCTGGTGTCTAAATATATAATGATTCATTTAGAAATTTACTAGATTGAAATTTTATAACGTTAAAAAATTATAAATCCAATGTCACATTCAGTAAAGATTTATGATACATGTATAGGGTGTACTCAATGTGTCCGAGCCTGTCCCACCGATGTATTAGAAATGATACCTTGGGATGGATGTAAATCTAAGCAAATTGCTTCTGCTCCAAGAACAGAGGACTGCGTTGGTTGTAAGAGATGCGAATCCGCCTGTCCAACAGATTTCTTGAGTGTTCGAGTTTATTTATGGCATGAAACAACTCGAAGCATGGGTCTAGCTTATTGATACTTTCCAGAAAAACCCACTTGAACATATTTGATTTTTTGTTTACCGACAAAAACCCGTACTCGAAAAAAATAATATATATATAATATATATATATATTATGTTTTCGAGCACGGGTTTTTCTAGTCCAAGTGTATCTTGTCTTTACCACGAATTCTTTTCCTTGGTTAACAATACTTGTAGTTTTACCGATATCCGCGGGTTCCTTAATTTTCCTTTTCCCTCATAGAGGAAATAAGGTAATTAGGTGGTATACTTTATGTATATGTGTTTTAGAGCTTCTTTTAATGACTTATGTGTTCTCTTATTATTTCCAATTGGACGATCCATTAATTCAATTAACAGAAGATTATAAATGGATCAAGTTTTTTGATTTTTACTGGAGATTGGGAATAGATGGATTTTCTTTAGGACCTATTTTATTGACAGGATTTATCACTACTTTAGCTACTTTAGCGGCTCGGCCAATTAATCGGGATTCCCGATTATTCCATTTTCTGATGTTAGCAATGTATAGTGGTCAAATAGGATTATTTTCTTCTCAAGATCTTTTACTTTTTTTTATCATGTGGGAGTTAGAATTAATTCCCATTTATCTACTTCTATCAATGTGGGGGGGAAAGAAACGTCTGTATTCAGCTACAAAGTTTATTTTGTATACTGCAGGGGGTTCTGTTTTTTTATTAATGGGAGCTTTGGGTATCGCTTTATATGGTTCCAATGAACCAAGATTCCATTTTGAAATATCAGCCAATCAATCATATCCTGCGGCGCTAGAAATATTTTTCTATATTGGATTTCTTATTGCTTTTGCTGTCAAATCACCGATTATACCCTTACATACATGGTTACCAGACACGCATGGGGAAGCACATTACAGTACTTGTATGCTTCTAGCCGGAATCTTATTAAAAATGGGGGCATATGGATTGATTCGAATCAATATGGGATTCTTACCTCATGCTCATTCTATCTTTTCTCCCTGGTTGATAATAGTAGGCGTAATGCAAATAATCTATGCAGCTTCAACATCTCCTGGTCAACGAAATTTAAAAAAAAGAATAGCATATTCTTCTGTATCTCATATGGGTTTCATAATTATAGGAATTTGCTCTATAAGTGATATGGGGCTCAACGGAGCCATTTTACAAATAATATCACATGGATTTATTGGTGCTGCACTTTTTTTCTTGGCAGGAACGGGTTATGATAGAATACGTCGTGTTTATCTTGACGAAATGGGTGGAATGGCTCCCCCAATGCCAAAAATATTTACGACATTCAGTATCTTATCACTAGCTTCTCTTGCATTACCGGGCATGAGTGGTTTTTTTTCGGAATTGATAGTCTTTTTTGGAATAATTACCGGTCAAAAATATCTTTTAATGTCAAAAATATTAATTACTTTTGTAATGGCAGTTGGAATGATATTAACTCCTATTTATTTATTATCTATGTTACGCCAGATATTCTATGGGTACAGGCTATTTAATGTCCAAAACTCTTATTTTTTTGATTCTGGACCGCGAGAGTTATTTGTTTCGATCTCTATCCTTCTGCCTGTAATAGGCATTGGTATTTATCCGGATTTCGTTTTCTCATTATCAATTGACAAGGTCGAAGCTATTCTATCTAATTATTTTTATAGATAGTTTTTTTCTATTTTTCTAAATAAAACAAAAAATAAAAAAAGAAATCCTATGATTTTTAAAAATGAAAAATCCTTATGTTATACAATGAAAAAGCTTTTTTTCGTCTCTTAAATTTTAAATTGAAGTTAAAAAATGAATTGTAACCAAATTGTTTTGGCATTTGTGAGAACTTTTTGAATCAAGTAATATGGCGATTCAAAAGGTTCTCAACGGCTTACCTGAAGTTTTTTTTGTCTATATGCTTTGCTGTCCTATATAGTTGCATTCGTCAGACATTCAATTAAATGTTAATTGGTAAATTAGATGTTAATTGTTAATGTAAATGAACCATAACTATGCAAACCTATTCCTAATAAATTAACTCCAAAATAACATATCCAAATTAGAAGAAAACCGATAAAAGCGACAATTGCCGAATTTAAATCCTCAAAATTTTTATTTGTTCGAGTATGAAAATAAATCGCAAATATGGTCCACGTAATAAATGCCCAAGTTTCCTTTGGGTCCCAACTCCAATATGATCCCCACGCTTCATTAGCCCAGACTGCTCCCGAAAGAATACCTATGGTTAAAAAGATAAACCCTATACTTATAATACGATAACCCCAGTCATCTAATTGTTGAATCAATTGAAACCTGTAATAATTCCTATTAGTAGAAGAAAGAAAAGAAATATTTCTTAAAACATTCTTTCTTTCCGTCATATATTGTATCTCACTAAAAGAAAATGAATCATTTAATAAATTATTGTTTTTATCAACAATTCTTATAATTTTTCGAAATGTGATTACTAGAAATGCTACTGATAATAATGATCCACACAAAAGAGCTGCATAGCCCAATATCATCATACTTACGTGCATCATTAACCAATGGGATTGGAGAGCGGGCACTAAGATTTCGGAGTGATGCATGTCAGTTAAAAGACCCGAAGTAGTAAATCCTTGGGTAAAAAAAGTACTTGGCGCGGTTATTGCGCTTAGAAAATTTTTGTGTTTTTTAAAATACGGAACCATATGAATAATGGAAAAAACCCAGGAAAGAAAGATTAATGATTCATATAAATCACTTAATGGTAAATGTCCCCCAAAAATCCAACGAGTAACTAATAATCCTGTTATACAGAAAAAAGTAATTATCATGCCCTTTTCTGACGAATCATATAATTCTACGAATTCATCGACTAATAAGGTTATCAAATGAATTGTAATTACAATTGACACGACTGAAAAAGATATATGAGTTAATATATGTTCTAAAGTCGAAAATATCATAATTTTTATTTTTTATTTTCAAAAGGGTTCTAATTATATGAAATTGAAATCGGAAATTGAATTCATTATAGGATTTATTGTACCCTTTTGAAAATTACAGGAAGTTATGCCGCTACTCGGACTCGAACCGAGATGCTCTAGCACTGCTTCCTAAGAGCAGCGTGTCTACCGATTTCACCATAGCGGCTTACTCGAAATCATAATAATCGATTGTTATTTAATCGTCGAGAGTCAATTCAATGTAATATTTTTTTAGGAAACATTAAAATTAATTCAAATTAATGAAGAAAAATTCATTTAATAATGTAATAATGAAAAAAAAATCGAAATTTTTTTTATGGACTATGATTTGAATATTCCAAGATTTATGGAAATATTTTATATTTTATTGGTTATTATTATGGAGAGAATTTGTGTTAGGATTTAGGAACCCAATTAGGTATTGATCTGGACATATCATATAACAAAAAATTTCGAGTTCTACTCCGTAAATCCTGTCTAATTTATCTAATTTATCTAATTTAATATATAATATATACCTTGATCTATTTTCCAGCCCGAGCCTAAGCATATTATATTATTAAAGTAGACCATTCAAAGATCTATTCTTTTATATTCAAATAGTATAAATATAATAAATATAAAAAAGACAAAATTTATGAATATTTATTATTGTGATTGTCAGAAATGAGTCGATGGGAAAAAAGAATCCCCACCCCGAAAATGATAAAATATCCTAACAACAAAAAGAAAGGTGAAACTTTGTGTCTTTCTTTTTTTTCTTTTTTTTGCAAACAAATAAAAAAGTACTGTTTTTCGAATTCAATAG